GCTTCTCGACAAGCTGCGCACTTTATACAAGACTACCGATCGAGCGGGTATAGTTTAGTGGTAAAAGTGCGTTTCGTGAACCCCTGCAATAGTTAAGGGGTCTATTCCTATTTGGATCAAAAACTTGATTTCTTAAAAGGATTCACTCCTTTCCCTCTCAATGAGAAAGTCGGGGAAGAATATACATTCTCGTAATTTGGTTCCAAGGATCCATTGGAAATGGACCCATTTTGGATTCTGGAATTACGAAACATAATTTTATGAAATTGGATTCCTAATTTCCGATTATTTGAGTATGAATAAGGGGTCCATGGATAAAGGGAAAAGATGTTTGTGTTTTTCTAATCGTAACTAAATCTTCAATTTGGATTTTGGGGGAGGGTAGGTTGAAGCAAAATAGCCATTAACGACGACTTTGGTTTACTAGAGCCCTCGAAATAGTGAGCTCGGTGGAAACAAAACCCTTTTCCTAATGACTCTCTCAAATAGAAATAGAGAACGAAGTAACTAGAAGGATTCTTAGAATCCCCTCTTCTAGAGGGATCATCTAGAAAGCGAATCCTTTTGAATGCATTCAAACAGAAAAGCCGACATAGATGTTATGGGCCGCATTTTTTCATCAATTCAATTCGATCTGAGAATGGATCCATTCTCCATAAAGGAGCCGAATGAAACCAAAGTTTCATGTTCGGTTTTGAATTAGAGACGTTAAAAGGGATGAATCAACGTCGACTATAACCCTTAGCCTTCCAAGCTAACGATGCGGGTTCGATTCCCGCTACCCGCTCTACCTATGTATTTCTATATGCTGATTTTATTCAAATGTTTCGATTCTTCTCTTTTCTCCCTTTCATTCAAAAATGCGTTAGTGAATGGAATCCGCAATTGCAGAAATGCAACGCTTTCCCATCTTCTTTTTTTTCGAACAAGAAAGGGAGAGCAAAAAATCGGAATGACAAGCGTCCATTGTCTAATGGATAGGACAGAGGTCTTCTAAACCTTAGGTATAGGTTCAAATCCTATTGGACGCAGCTTTTTCCACAGCATATATCATAGAATGGAATCCACTCCGTTTCGTTGGAATAGTGTCATCGAAAGAATCGGATACTCTCTATTCGTGGCTTGTCTGAACCAAGAGAAAGAAAGAGAAAATGATTCATAGATCTTTGAAATAGGCTCCCTATGGGAAGTGAATTCCTAAAGTATGGTCGTAGGAGCCGCAAGGTCAAAATAGAAGCATCCATTCTAGGATTCCATTTCTGAATCCCATGACCGAGCTTAATTCGAATGGTTTTGTTCCGAAGCAAAGAGATCCACGGGGCGGTTCGTCAGTTAGGACCAAGAAGTACTGCATTCTCTTTCGGATAGGTCCGGAAAGGAGAAGGGAGGCTGGAAGGCAGGCCTATCTTGTTGAATTCACCGGACCGGATAGTACCCCTTTGGGGAGCGTCCAGTCCCAAAGTCACTGAATGGGGTAAGCCCCCAATCCCCCAAAGGGGACTATGTACTTTCTCCGCTGGGCTACGGGCGGGCTTTTTCCCAGAGGTTTCTATTGTCCCTTGTACACAGGTTGACAAACACTAGCAACCCTTGTTCTACTGTGAACGCAAGCCCGGTCGAAGAACCGGGAGGGCTCATAGCGTGAATGCTCTTTGAATGGATTAGAAGGTCCATACATTGCTCCTGTCCCTTGTTGTGATTCCTGTTGAAGCATATACTCGGGGGGCTAGGTTCAGGGTGCACAATTTCAAAGCGGATCCCCCCTTCATTAGATAGAGAGGATCACCAAGATTTCGTGATCTGCTGCCGAACTTATTCCAATTCCAAGATCTCGTGCTCATTCAATGAAGATTCTGAATATTATGCCTTGAAGAGGACTCGAACCTCCACGCGCTTTTGCACGAGATTTTGAGTCTCGCGTGTCTACCATTTCACCACCAAGGCATCTTCAAAGTGAATTGTATTCCATGAATATGATATCTATCTAGTATGATGTGTGAAATATATGACAAAGGCGGAGTGCTGGACTCTTTCTACGGATCCGTCATGTCGTCTAGGCCCCATCCAATTGCTTCGATTTCAATTATCCGGAGGATGCCCTCTACTATCTATTCATATTCTATCAAAAAGATGGACAATTCAAGGGATTTCTCGATTCAATAGAAACCCCAAGAGGTGGATAGGTCCCAAATAAGGAGAGATATGGAAAAAGCAGGTCTGATTCCGCCTATTCCTAATTGGAAATGTGTAAGGACGTAGGGATCCATATGGAAACATCGTATCCATTTCGAGGCCCCAGAATGGAGCTACGGTCTGGTGCGGTATGGAATGAACGTAGAATCATGGAATCGACTCGATAATACGATTCTCGATTCGAAGTTCATAACCCTAGCCCCATTCCATGCCCATTTTGGGCAGAAGAGGTCTACGAATTCTTTGATTCCAGTTAGTACGAGGGATCCTTCACTCAGAAATTCTAGAAGGTAAACGAAACAAGGGTATCCTGGGCAATTGTAAGAATCGGGTTCATTGAGATTCCTGATAGAGTAGATGCTATCACACATAGAATCATACTCAATTCGATGGAATTGTTTGATCTTAAAGGAGATCTTCGCGAATTTCGCACGTGAGGGGTTATTTCTTGGTTTCGTCCAGTCATTAATCACTGGATTCTTTTTAGATAATAGTAGATAGAAAGCTCCTAAGGGGTCCTATTGAAAGCAAGAAAGATAGGTCTGCCATCCACACCAGAATAAATGAAGTTTTCCGAAAAAACCTGCTAGTGGGGGAAGACTTCCTAGGGATAGGAGACATAGGGCTAAAGAGAGAGTGAAAAAAGGGTCCTTTGTGTCCAATCCTCCATAATCTCGAATGGTATCAGTTCCGGTACGCAGACCAAATAATACAATGCAAGCAAAAGTTCCTAGGTTCATCGAGATATCGAACAGCATGTAGGTTATCATGCTCGCATATCCACCCTTTGAGTCTCCAAGAATTCTTCCAATCATTCCATATGCGATTTGACCTATGGACGAAGATGGAAGCATACGTTTCATGCTTGTTTGAGGAATCGCAATGAGATTCTCGAATATCCTGCTAAGAATAGCTAGGATTTCCCGAAGAAGATGCCATTCGTTTGATGAGAAATAAAAAGGAATATTGAAAATTCGAGTGGCTGAAGGAGCGACTTTCGAAGGAAGAGAAAGAAAAGCAAGGACTGGAGTGGGAGAGTCAGAGTCGAAAAGAGAATGCCTCACTTCTTTCTCTCATTCAAAACCATGCATGAGACTTTCATCTCGCACAGCTCCGAAGTGATAGAAAGAAGAAGTCATCTTCTTTCTTTTTTGATTCCCTTCCTGGGGTATGTATAAGACCGAATCCCTTCGATTTCAAAAAAGGATTCGTAATCCTTCACTTTTCGAGGAATCCTTCATCCGTGGTTGTGAAGGACTGCTTTTTTTCAAGCTTTTGACCTTGGTTCTCTAAGAGAAAGTCAGAAAGGTTGAAAAAGAGAACCATCTGATTGGATTCGTTCTCAATAGCCATGAGCGGATCATCTTCGGGCGATTTTGTCGACGCTCCTATTCCCTATTCCACTTGGAGTCTCGGAAGGATGAGAACGAACGATGTAGCCTCTACATCGAGAATTGAAGTCTTGGATACGTCATTAGTCCCATCCTTGGTAGGAACTACCCATAATAACGAACTTGCAAAATGGATTCTGATAAAGAGATTCCTTGTTCCTGACCCTGCTTCCCCTTCCTTCTTATGTGAAGAAGGAAAGGTTCTGTCTTGGTGCAAGTGGGGATAGCATTTCTCTTCTGCATGTCCATAGAGTTTTGAAAAAGCCAAACATCTCAGAGATAGATAGAGGGGTAGAAATTGCTCGAAGGAACCGCACTCCTTCGTATACGTCAGGAGTCCATTGATGAGAAGGGGCTGGGGAATGAACCCAATTCCTACAGTGATGAATGGAAGGGCAATTGAAATTCCTGTGGAGTTATCCATTTGTGTATTGATAAGACCATTCACTATTTCTTGAAGCTCGACCTCTCCTCCGGCTGAACCATATAGCCAAGAGAAAGCATGAACCAGAATAGAGAAGCTTGCCCCACCCATCCGTAAATATTTCATAGTAGCCTCATTACATTAGACCCTACATCTTTCTGGGTATAGCCAGAGAATAGGTAGGAGCAGAAAGGGAACCGGAGCTACAAAGATAGTTATGAAATGGTTAGCACCGCAGAAAAATATGCCTCCTGTTAATATGAATAACAGAAAGTCTGTTAGAGCCGTTTCTGTCCATTCAATGAACTCTACGGATAGAGGAATACATAGAGTGGAACATAGTCAAATAAGAAATGGAAAGATTTCGTTGAAATGGTTCGTTTGGAAATTTCCTGAAAAGCGAATCGTAGGTTCTTCTCTCCATCGGAAGAATAGGGCCCTTAGTCTCATTACGAGACTTGTTGAAGAGAGGAAAGAGAAGCAAGGTAGATCTTTTTGATCAGAGGTTGAATCAATCATCAGAAGAAGAATTAGGCCAAAAAGGAGGATCCATTCTGGGAAAAGAAAACTTCCATTGAAGAGAAGCAAACGAAAGGCTCTCATAAAAATTCTCGTAGAATCGAGAATGCATTTTGCATTCTATTTTTGCATTTTCTTTTTCGAGCGAGCAATCCCTTTTTTGGGTCCTGCCACTTGTTCTCCTTCTCCTATCGTAAAAAAATGGATTCTATTGTCTACGCCATTTATTCTTCCAAAGAAATCCTTCTCTATAGCATTTCCTCTCTTTTTTTTTATGTACGCGCAAGCTCAACACGCTGCCAATTTCGCTTTCTATTTCTCATGGACTTTCTGCCATTTCATTGGGATTTTACGATATTGCAAATGCACCATAACTATGCAACCCTATTCTTAATAGATTGATTCCAAAGTAGCATATCCAAATTAGAAAAAAGCCGATAGAAGCTACAATTGCCGAATTTATGCCTCCCCCG